TTTACCTTCTGTTCCTAAATGAAACGGAATACCTATTTCTAATTAATTCCTATTATACAAAAGCAAAAGCAGTCCAGATAGACTGAGCAAAAAAAGGATTTCATAATGAAAGAAAAATAGGATGACTCGACTCAAAGAAGTTCTCCACCACGAACTTTGTATCGCGCGCATGATTTAGCACAACTAGGAAAGTAAGATTAACATAAGCAAGACTAAAAAAAGATTCGTCGGAATAGCAGAATATAAAATTAAGAAACGCAAAAAAAATAAAGGGGAGCCTAATCTGACCTCCTTCTGTACCATAAAAAAATATATCTTTTTTTTCCTTTTCTAAAAAGAAAAAGAAGTGCTTCTTTATTTTCTTTATTATAGACTTATCCACTTAGATGAATAAATCATACTCTATTTATATTATTAACCAATATATATCCCAATCCATCTCCAGGTATTTGTATTGTATCAATACCTATTCGGTAGATCTTTTTTTTTTTTCTCTGCCAGGAACCAGATTTGAACTGGTGACACGAGGATTTTCAGTCCTCTGCTCTACCAACTGAGCTATCCTGACCTTTTCTTGTGCATAATCCTAGTAAAGTATTTGTATCTATGTCAATTAAAGGGACTAAAAAATCAATTAAATAAAATATTTCAAATTCTAAATTGGAAAATGGGTGGGTAGTCCTATGCATTGTACATGGTTTACTTAATAATACTGAAAAATAGAGTGAATACCCGGGATTCCTTCCCGATACTCTAATAAAAAATAAATATATTCTAGGATAAGATCCATTGAGTTTTCTTCGCACTCCTTTTTGAAAGAGTAGAATGAAAAAGCTAATGAATCTTAAACCCATTCATAAAAAGAAAAAAAGAGGATAAATACTATAAGTTAGGGAATAAAGGAGGGTTTGGGGATAGAGGGACTTGAACCCTCACGACTTATAAAGTCGACGGATTTTCCTTTTACTAGAAATTTCATTGTTGTCAGTATTGACATGTAGAATGGGACTCTCTCTTTGTTCTCGTCCGATTAATCCACTTTTTTAAAGACCTAAAAACTTTGAATGGAAGCATTTGATTACTAAATATTCGATTGGAATGTATTCACAATAATTCTAAAAAAAAATTATGAATTTTTTATTTCATAATCATTTCTATTTCAAATTTCATTCTAAAAAAGAATAAAGAACCATATATTATAATATAGGTTCTGTGATTAATCGTTTGCTATGTCAGTATCTATACGTGTTTATTAGATGTATAAAGCCCTTCTTTCTCGAATTTAGAAGGAATTCCACTAACAACACAACGTAATTAACTCGATTCGTTAGAACAGCTTCCATTGAGTCTCTGCACCTATCCTTTTCCTTTGTATTCTAGTTCGAGAACCCCCTTGTTTTCTCAAAACACGGATTTGGCTCAGGATTGCCCTTTTTTAATTCCAGGGTTTCTCTGAATTTGGAAGTTACCACTTAGCAGGTTTCCATACCAAGGCTCAATACAATCAAGTCCGTAGCGTCTACCGATTTCGCCATATCCCCTTATTTCCTCTTCTTTGATACTTTCCTCTTCTTTGAGACAAAGATTCCTTGTGTAATTTAATCCATCTCTTAGTTTTTTTTGAATCATTGAATTCATCACTCGAGGTAGTCTAGCAGTTCGACTCTATTTGAGAGACCCCGCTTGCTTATTGCAATTGAGAATTGAATTGATTGTATCGTTGATGTATTTGCAATTCAATCCGAATCAATATATCCAAAAGTTTTTCTCTCCCACACCTCCTGTATTACTTTTTTAGAGTATTCTAAATCATACTATAACGCTTGATATTAATTCTTTTTTTTTTTTCTAATCAGAATTAGCAATTTTATTTGCTATGACTCTATGTTCTCCTTAGTAAAATAGGAATTCTCAAATTATTAACAAATAAAAAAATATCTCAAAATAAAGTCGATAATGATCGAATGAAAATCCCAATAAATTTGTATTTTCTCTTTATTATATCTTTCATATATATATTATTATTTTCTATGTATTAGATTATTCGTCCGAGCCATATCAAATTGAAAATATCTGAAATCCAGTTCCATTATAGAAATTGGAATCAATTCTATTCTATATAGAAAAATGCATTTGCGAATTAGAGAAATAAAATAAAAAGAAAGTTCAATAAATTCTATAATTTTTTTAAAGATATCTTCTAGTTAAGCATATCAAGCTAACTTTATCTGTAAGAAGTTTTAGTATTTTTTTTATAAGTATTAAGTAGAACTTAAAATTTCGAACTAGTTAATAGCTAAGATTAATAACTAAGATCTGAGATTTTACGGATTTCCTATACTATACCTATTTCTATTTGTTACACTATTTCTGCTATGTAAGCCCACTTAGCTCAGAGGTTAGAGCATCGCATTTGTAATGCGAGGGTCATCGGTTCAAATCCGATAGTCGGCTTTTTTTCTTTATCGAAATTCTACGAACAAGAATCTCTTTTTTTTTACGAATTAAATGGAGAATCCAGGATCTTTTATGTTTTCTACTTTACAATTTTGCTAGATACAAAACAATAAAATAAATAATATATATAAAAAAAATACATATTTTGATGAACTTCTATTTTTTGTGGTACTTTAGTTGATTTCACTCTATTTATCCTGTAGTTTAATTCAGTTTTAATTTCGATGTATTCTGTAATGTAAATACAATGAAATTAATTGTGTAAAATGAAATTTCAATAAAATAAAAAAGGAGTCTTCATGTCCCGTTATCGAGGACCTCGTTTAAAAAAAATACGCCGTTTGGGAGCTTTACCAGGACTCACTAGAAAAACACCTAAATCCGGAAGTAATCTGAAAAAGAAATTCCATTCTGGGAAAAAAGAGCAATATCGTATTCGTCTTCAAGAAAAACAGAAATTACGTTTTCATTATGGTCTGACAGAACGACAATTACTTAGATATGTACATATCGCTGGAAAAGCAAAAAGGTCAACAGGCCAGGTTTTACTACAATTACTTGAAATGCGTTTGGATAATATCATTTTTCGATTGGGTATGGCCTCCACCATTCCTGGGGCCCGCCAATTAGTAAACCATAGACATATTTTAGTTAATGGTCGTATAGTCAATATACCAAGTTTTCGTTGCAAACCCCGAGATATTATTACTACGAAAGATAACCAAAGATCAAAAGGTCTGGTTCAAAATTTTATTGCTTCATCCGACCCAGGGAAATTGCCAAAGCATTTAACGATTGACACATTAGAATATAAAGGACTAGTAAATAAAATCCTAGATAGGAAGTGGGTCGGTCTCAAAATAAATGAGTTGTTAGTTGTAGAATATTACTCTCGTCAGACTTGAACTTACCGAAAAAAGGAAAGGTTCATAGAATTTTCTGCCCCTTATCCTTTCTCCGAACTAAATCGACCTAAGACCATTCGTATTTTCCCACTCAACTAGCAACCCTAGGATCGTTTTTTTCTATGTGTATTTTACATCCCACAGTAATTTTCGATAGAGAATTTCTATTAAATAAGATATTATTGCTGGAATAAATTTTTATTTGATTTGATACATTGTGATCCTGAACGTTGATGAATTAAGAAAAACGGAAAGAGAGGGATTCGAACCCTCGGTAAACAAAAGTCTACATAGCAGTTCCAATGCTACGCCTTCAACCGCTCGGCCATCTCTCCTACATAATCTTATTATGGAAAATAAACTGAGTGAATAGCGAGTTTTCTTATTCCTGCAGTACAGGTACAACCGCAACTGCTCAGGGGTTCCATAGTTCTATTGGAAAAATTCCGAATTTTTGATGTAAGTGGAAGGATCTTAGGATTTTTTTACTAAGAATTGTGCTCCTTATAAAAGTTTTAGTTTGGGTTTTTCCGCAACCAAAGAAAAAGAGAATGGAAGAATTCTTCTTATTGCATAATAAAATAAGGAAACCTTAGAATTCTGTTTGTATAAGGTACGCTACACCATACTATCGAAATCAAAATAGGGTATGAGACAATTAATGATTTTGAAAACACGAAATAGCTGATGAGAGAAGTTGTTGTTGAGAAATAGGAAAGTGGAATGAAATCTAGTCTTAGTCAAATATTTAATATCTCTTCTTGTCCAAGCAGAAGGAAAAGAATACAATTACAATTTTAGCTGAGCGGAAAATTCATATCTCTCTTATCCATTTAAAGGATATGGATTTAGAGCATATGGATCGATCTATTTATAAGAATCGAATGTGTTTTTTTGTTTTTATGTTATTTTGTGAAGGAATGAAAACAATTCTATATGGAATGGGTTGGGAATTATGCCTAGATCCCGCGCAAATGGAAATTTCATTGATAAGACCTCCTCAATTGTAGCCAATATTTTATTGCGAATAATTCCGACAACCTCAGGAGAAAAAAAGGCATTTACTTATTATAGAGATGGTGCGATTTGACTCTTTTTTTTTGTTTTGTTTTAGCCCTACCTACACCTCAGTCTTCCGAGAAAGAGATGGGGTTCGCATAGAGAGAACAGTATTAGTAAAGCAAACCCACGCTTCGGGAAGGTGAGGTGAACTAACAATTCCTTCTGTCGTGTATCCTCGATTGATGCGGCCTCAGATGCTTCAATTATGGATTTGAGTATTGAGCGAAAGGTTACACCTACAGTACAGGATAGGTTATGGATTACAGGCCAGGCCAATCCTACTCTATTAGTACCAGTAGGCAGCATAGGGGATAAAAGCACTACACCTAGAAATAGGAAAGGAATCAACAAGAGAAAAACTTTGTTAGAAATTAGCCCTTTCCTGATCGGTATCGGGGATGGGAAGAATGGTTGGGATAACAAACAACCATCAGGTTTGTACTTTGGATACCCCTATAACCATCAAAGATCGTTGAAGTGGCTAATTCCTCTAAATAGGGGGCGTTGAGAACAAAGAAATTCTTGGGGCTATCGTTTTCTTCTAGCATTAATAGAATTCATTGGTGTTAAGAAAAACCTCTTCCGGGAAGGTTGGCTAGAGATTTCTTGGAAAAATACCAGCCCCTTTCGATTCATAATGAGACGGGACTAATTCTATTTTGATTCTATAGATTATTTCGCTTAGTACTATGTACAGAAGGGAGGAGCCGTATGAGATGAAAACCTCATGTACGGTTTTGGAACGGAGATTTTTTGAATAGAATGAACGACCGTAACGGATGTTGGCTCAATCCGAAGGAAATTATGCGGAAGCTTTGCAAAATTATTATGAAGCTACGCGACTAGAAATCGATCCCTATGATCGAAGTTATATACTCTATAACATAGGCCTTATACACACAAGCAATGGAGAGCATACAAAGGCTTTGGAATATTATTTCCGGGCACTAGAACGAAACCCCTTCTTACCGCAAGCTTTTAATAATATGGCCGTGATCTGTCATTACGTGCGACTATCTCCACTATAGAAAGAAAAAAGAGAGGATCAAATTTTCTAGTAAATACTAGAAAAAAGGGCTTTCTACATAGGGATCGTAAAAACAACGATTTTTCCCTATCAGCTGTAGGAAGGAAGGACACTTCACGAGAATCAAAAAAGGAAGAAAGTATGGCCTATACTACTACTCTATGGATAAAGTTCTCAAATTGATAGAGAAAGCACCGTAAAGATCAATTAGTGAGCGACTGGGTCGATACAACTAAAAAAAACTGCTTACTTATCCCATGATATGGGGCAAAATTTAGGAATCTGCTTATGTAATAGAGCCGATCCACTAAGGGATTAAGCAGCGGTGTAGTATCAGATCCCAAAGATAGTAAGTTCTTTTTTCTTTCTTATGGAAAAAAGTCTTTTTCAAGGATTCTATAGAGATTTCATATATGAAACCGGGATAGTTACCTTTCAGAAAATTCGAACGAAGTCTCTAGATCTATCTATGCTTCATCCTTCTGAAGGTGGGAAAAAAGATCAAACTGATTATTGATAAAAATTAGGGTTTGAAACTTAGGTAATTAACTTCTTCTCCTTAATCCAAAAACAAATGGGATCGATTTTTGAGAAATCGAATTCAGTTTAAGATAGGGGAAATTAAGATAGCAATTTATGAGCCGTATGAGGTAGGAAACTCTCAAGTACGGTTCTAAGGGAAGGAACCGCCTATTCCGACCGAGGAGAACAGGCCATTCTACAGGGTGATTCGGAAATTGCGGAAGCTTGGTTTGATCAAGCTGCTGAGTATTGGAAACAAGCTATAGCGCTTACTCCGGGAAATTATATTGAAGCACAGAACTGGTTGAAGATTACGAAGCGCTTTGAATTTGAATAAGACCACGCTTCTTACTTTTTCATAAAATGGGTGGTTTGGTTGTTGATCCATTAATCAAATAAATTAGGTCGTAAGATCCTCGAATCAAGAATTTCATTATATCCCTTTCTTCTACCTTCTATTTTATCTGATATTTCATAAGGATAAACCATAGGGATAGGGTCTAGAATAGAAGTAATAAAGTGAATAAAAAGAAAAAAGAGTGGCAATCTAAATATTGCTAGTATATCAGGACTGTCTGCTAGTATATCAGGACTGTCTTATTAATAACTCTAATGAGTTATTTTGGAATTTAGAATAAAAAAACCTATATTATGCTCAAGGAAAGTAGATTTATATAGAAGCTTATATCCTCAAAAAAAAATACACTAGTTTCTTAAATTTCAAAAATATTTTTTTTTCTTACGTCGGGAAATATTTGTTTTTCAAGATAAACAATGTCCGTTAGGCACCTAATCTTTATGTCATAATAGATCCGAACACTTGCCTCGGATTGACTTCAATATATAATTGCTCCAGTGAATAACTAAAAAAAAAATAGAAGGACGGTAGATAGTAAAGAAAAGAACTAATCATAATATCTATCTTTCAAAATCTATCTTTCAAAGATTCACTAAAAAGACAGTTGGCGGGTCTCTTTGTATGTCTTGTCCGGAAAGAGGAGGACTTAATGATTATTCGTTCGCCGGAACCAGAAGTAAAAATTGTTGTGGATAGGGATCCTGTAAAAACATCTTTTGAGGAATGGGCCAGACCCGGCCATTTCTCAAGAACACTAGCTAAGGGCCCTGATACTACCACTTGGATCTGGAACCTACATGCTGATGCTCACGATTTCGACAGTCATACCGGTGATTTGGAGGAGATCTCTCGAAAAGTCTTTAGTGCTCATTTCGGGCAACTCTCCATTATCTTTCTTTGGTTGAGTGGCATGTACTTTCATGGTGCCCGTTTTTCCAATTATGAAGCATGGCTAAGTGATCCTACTCACATTGGACCCAGTGCTCAGGTAGTTTGGCCTATAGTAGGGCAAGAAATATTGAATGGTGATGTAGGCGGGGGTTTCCGAGGAATCCAAATAACCTCTGGGTTTTTTCAGCTTTGGCGAGCATCTGGAATAACTAGTGAATTACAACTCTATTGTACTGCAATTGGTGCATTGATTTTTGCAGCGTTAATGCTTTTTGCTG